GAAGGAATTGTACCAAAAGAAGTTCCAGATCGAGAATTATTTAGTTTACTATCTGATTTCTATTTAAATCCTATTAATAATAGAAATCAGGAAGAGAAAGAGCATAAAGAAAACTTACTGGATTTTACAATAATTTAAAATTTAAGCTATTTAGTTTATTAGTTAAGGAATTATATCTATGTCAAATAAAATATCTGAAACTCTCACTTTCGAATGCGAAACAGGTAATTATCACACTTTTTGTCCTATCAGTTGTGTAGCTTGGTTATATCAAAAAATTGAAGATAGCTTTTTTTTAGTGGTAGGTACAAAAACATGTGGTTATTTTTTACAAAATGCTTTAGGAGTCATGATTTTCGCGGAACCTCGCTATGCTATGGCAGAATTAGAAGAAGGAGATATTTCAGCTCAATTAAATGATTATGAAGAATTAAAACGACTTTGTCTTCAAATTAAAAAAGATCGAAATCCAAGTGTTATTATATGGATCGGTACCTGTACCACAGAAATAATAAAAATGGATTTAGAAGGCATGGCACCAAAACCAGAAAATGAACTTGGTATACCCATTGTGGTAGCAAGAGCAAATGGACTAGATTATGCATTTACTCAAGGAGAAGATACTGTTTTAGCTGCTATGGCACATCGTTGCCCAGAACAAATTTTATTAAGTGATAAAAAAAAAGTAATCCAAGATTCAAATATACAAAATTTCTTTTCTTTTCTTTCTCTTGAAAAAAAAGAAGAAACAACTAATAAATATTTTGAAAAATCAAAAAAGAATCCTCCCCTAGTTCTTTTTGGTTCTTTACCTTCTACTGTAGCTTCCCAACTTAGTTCAGAATTAAAACGTCAATCTATTCAAGTATCAGGTTGGTTACCAGCTCAGAGATATACTGACCTACCTTCATTAGGCGATCAAGTGTATGTATGTGGTGTTAATCCGTTTTTAAGTCGTACAGCAACAACTTTAATGAGACGTCGGAAATGTAAATTAATAGGAGCACCTTTCCCTATTGGTCCTGATGGAACACGAGCCTGGATTGAAAAAATTTGTTCCGTATTTGGAATTAAAACTGAAGGTTTAGAAAAAAGAGAGGAACAAATATGGGAAAATTTAAAAGACTATTTAGATTTAGTACGCGGAAAATCTGTTTTTTTTATGGGAGATAATCTTTTAGAAATTTCGTTAGCTAGATTTTTAATTCGTTGTGGAATGATCGTTTACGAAATTGGTATTCCTTATTTAGATAAACGATATCAAGCAGCTGAATTATCATTTTTACAAAATACATGTAAAGATATGTCCATACCTATGCCACGAATTGTTGAAAAACCTGATAATTATAATCAAATACAACGTATGCGTGAATTACAACCTGATTTAGCAATTACTGGTATGGCTCACGCAAATCCTTTAGAAGCAAGAGGAATTAATACCAAATGGTCTGTCGAATTTACTTTTGCTCAAATTCATGGTTTTACAAATGCAAGAGATGTTCTTGAACTTGTTACTCGTCCTTCACGACGTAATAATAATTTAGAAAATCTAGGTTGGAGTGACTTAACAAAAAAAGAAAAAAAATAAAATTTAATTAAGTATTTTACTTTTTAATAATTTATTAGAATTAAAATATTATTAAATTGAATAAATTCTTTTTTATTCAATTTAATAATATTTTAATTCTTTTATTCCTAACAAAATGAAATTAACTTTTTTATTTTATCCTACTTCTATGCTTTCAAGGAAGAAAATATTTTATTATGATAACAAACACTCCCTTACAGCTTTGTGTGCTATGGGCTTCAATATTATCATGGATAAATATTTCAAGTCCGTTGATTTTATTTGGACTATATTATGGATTTCTTACAACACTGCCTATCGGCCCTTCTCAAATCTTATCTATACGAGCTTTTCTTTTAGAGGGAAATCTAAGTGGTACTGTAGCTATAAGTGGTTTAATTTTAGGACAATCAATAATATTTTTATCAATATATTATTCACCTCTTTATATAATATTAATAAAACCTCACACAGTCACTTTATTAGTTCTACCATATATTTTATTTTATTGGTATAGAATTAAAGACCTTTTAGATTATCAATCTCTACGTCCTATAAGTTCAATTAATGATTCTCGAATTTATAAAGTATTTTTTGATAGTTTCATCTTTCAATTATTAAACCCCGTTCTTTTACCAAGTCCTGTATTAGCCAGATTAGTTAATCTTTTTTTTTTTCGCTATAGCAACAACTTTTTATTTGTTTTAAGTTGTTTTTTTGGTTGGTTAAGTGGTCACTTTTTTTTCTTGAATTTTACTAAAATATTTTTGGTTCGTATAGAAAAGGATTCACCTATACTTTACCTTTTAGTAAAACGTCTTATTTATCGAATATTTAGCATCTTTATTTTAGCGTGCTTTTTAGTATATTTAGGCAGAGCTCCAGTACCGGTATTTACAAAAAAATTAAGTAACGAATTTCAATTTACTCAACAATTAAAAGCTTATGGATTTTCGTGGCTAAATAAACCCTGGCCTACCTTTTTTTTCGATTATCGTCGATGGAATCGACCATTACGCTATATTGAGAATAGCCGATTTAGTAATAGAAGTCCTGTAAAAAAAAAAGTATCGCAATATTTTTTTGATATATCTATAAGTGATGGAAAACAAAAAATATCTTTTACAGCTTTACCGAGTTTATCTGTTTTTGAAAAAGATTTGAAAAATTATTTAAATTTTTCAAAAAAATCTATTTTATCTAATAATTTTTATAAAGATTGGATTGATATTAGAAAAAAGAGAAAAGAAAATTTATACTATGAATTAAAAAATAGACTTAAAGCTTTAGACAATGGTTTTTTTATAAGAGACGTTATAGAAAAAAAAACTGGCTTATCTAATCATGAAGGGAATAATTTGAGAAAAATTCATGACCCTTTTTTAAATGGTTCGTTTCGCGGAAAAACAATAATATCTAAATCACCTTGGCTTTTAACAGAAAATTTTTATAAATTGGAAAAAAATAAAAAAATATCATATTTATCAAAAAAAGAAAATAAACTTAAAGTTTGGCTTTCTAATAGATGGAGAGAATTAGAACGAAAAAATTTACCATTACCTTGGGAACCGTTAAATAAAGATGCACGTCGCATTCTAATTTTACTTATTCAAGGATCGAAAAATAAAAAACTTGAAACAAAATTACAGCAAATTAGTTCTTCAGAAGAACAAGCACTTATTAATTTGAATAAACAAAGCACTTTTTCAGATTTAGTTGGAAAATCGGATAACACACTTTTTTTAAATAAAAAATTAACTAAAATCTCCTATTTTAATTGGGAACTTGTTTTAAATTTATCTACCCGACAAAAAGCTTTATATTTTAAAAAGTTGGAGCAAGAAAAATGGCAAGTACTAGAACGTTCTTGGAAAAATCTATTGTTAAATAATTTTAGTAATTTTAATCAACTAAATAAAATTCTTTTTTTATTAAAAAAAATATTTTATTTTCATAAAAAAATCCGACTTCAAGAAATTTCAAAAGAAATGCCACGATGGACGTCCAAATTACGAAATGATAAATTCGATGTTATCGCTGGTGGAGTTACTGATATTCGTCAAAGAAAAGTAAAAAATTTAGGATATCTTATAAAGGGGAGAGATAAAAGAAGAAAAATTGTAAGACGTTTTTCACAACAATCTGATTTTCGTCGGAAATTAGTAAAAGGTTCTATGCGTGCTAGAAGACGTAAAACATTAATATGGAAAATTTTGCAACTTAAGACACATTCTCCATTTTTTTTAAGAATAAATGAAAAACATATTCCATTTAAATTTTCATTAAATAAATTGAATTTAATTTCTATTAAAAATATTTTTAAAAACCCTATAGAAAAACGAAAAAAAATAACACTTTTTTCAACTGAAAATGATATAACTATAAAAAAAACAAAAGCAGATCGTCTTGCAATAGCAAATAGATGGGATTTTCCATTAGCTCAGTGGGGAAGAAGTTGGCTATTAATTATTCAATCACATTTTAGAAAATATTTAGTATTACCTATATTAATAATATCTAAAAATATTATTCGTTTGATACTATTTCAAACTCCTGAATGGAATGAAGATTGGACCGAATGGAATAAAGAAATTTATATAAAATGTACTTATGATGGTACTGAAGTTTCAGAAAAAGAATTGCCGGAACAATGGCTTAGAGATGGTCTTCAAATAAAAATTATATATCCTTTTGGTTTAAAACCTTGGCATAGTTTAAGATTTAAAACAAATAAAGAAAAAATTTCAAATAATTTATTGAATGCTAATGAAAATTTTGCTAAAAATAAAAAAAAAAAAATTAATTATAGTTATTTAACAGCTTGGGGTTTTCAAACTGATGCACCCTTCGGAGATATTAAAAAGAAGTCTTCTTTTTGGAAACCAATTCGCAGAGAATTAGGAAAAAGATGGAAAAAAAATATTTTACCAAAATTTAATAAAATTTATTTTAATTTTATGTTTATAAAAAAAAAAATTATTATTAATTCTGTTAATAGTGAATTAATTGATAATGAATCAAAAAAAATAATAAGGTTAGATACTAAAATTAATAATGATTCTGAACTTAATTCAAATTATAAGAAAAATAATAAAAATTTAAGAAAACAAATTATATCTAAATTTAGTAAAAATATTTTATCGGAAAATCAAATTAAAAATAAATCTAAAGTTTTGATAAATATTAAAAAATTAGAAAAATTGAAAGGTTTAAAAATATACAAAATTAGAAAAATAAATGAAAAAACTTGCTTTGATAAAATAGAATTTTCTAATAAATTAAAAAATAAAAATAAAGTATATTTTGATAATAAAAGAAAAATTATCAAGATTGAACACCAAATTAAAAAATATTGTAAAAAAAATATTGAAGTAATAAAAAAATGGTCATATTTAATAAAAATAAAATTTAATAGAATAACTAAAAATGTTTTAAATTTTTATATTTATTTTATTCGATTCAATATTAATTTAATAATAAAAATGAAACAAAATATCATTTTTATTAAAAAGATAAAAACATTGAATTTATCAAAAAGTTCTCAAATTGGTTATAAAAAAGATAAAATTAATTATGAATATTCAAATAATTTTAATCAACAAAATATTTTGTTAATGTCTCAAACCTATTTATTTCATAAAATTTGGCAAGCGGGAATAATAAATAAATACAATTTTAAAGATTTATTAAAAAATTGGACATCAAATTTGATTCTGAAAAAAGAAATAAAAAATAATTTGAAAAAAAAAGGAATTTTTTCTTTAATAGAATTTGAAGATCTCAAAGAAAATAATTTGAAAAAATGGTTACAAATTTTTAATAGATATAATATATCTTCAAAAATATGGTATAGAATAACACCACAAGATTGGAAAAATCAGGTTACTTATCAATGGAGAGACAAAAGAAAAAAAGACTTTAGGATTTCAGAAAAACAAAAAAAAGTTTCAGTTTTATCGAGAAAAAAAAATTTTTCTTATAAACTAGTTACAAATCCTTTATTAGAACAAAATAAAAAGTTGAATAAACGATATCAATATAATTATTTGTGCTATAACTATCTTGATTTTGAAAAAACCCCTGATTTTAATTTTAGGAAATCAAAAAAAAATAAAGAAAGTATACTTAATAAAGAAATTTCACAGGAATTAAAAAATAAAGTAAATATTTACATTAAATCTAATCTAGTTCTATGGTTAATTCCGGCATTTATAGAAAAAAAATATGTAACTAAAATAGAAAAAATAGATATACCTAAAATGTCTTTATTGAAACAAAAAAATAAGAAAAATATTCAAAATAAAAAATCACTTCGCGAAAGAGAACGCCATCAAACTATTCGTCAATGGAAATGGAAATCAAAAAATGTAGAAAAAAAATTTAAAGAATTAGGAGATATGGCTTCTCTTATGACTTTTATGCAAGATCAAGAAAATGTTATTTCACTTTCTGCTAAAATGCGTGAAAACTTAAATTTATTTCGTCTCCTTTTTTGCAGAGATATAGGTATTAATAAACTAACAATTAATTCTGAACATCGTATACCACGTGTACTCGATGATGAAATTTTAATGTATAAAGTAGTAAGTGTTTTTTTTAAATCGAAAGTACGATTTAAAAAACTTTTAAATTTAAAAATTTTAAATGAATCTACATCACAGATGAAATTTTTTCAAAATAATTCGAAAATAGACTTTAATTTAGCGAATCTTGACGATATTATTCTTTCAAGACATCGTAAAGAATTAAAAGTATTAAATCTTTTATATTTGGATAAAAATGAAATTACTAAAGATAAAACTTTTAATTTAAATAAATATTTTGTAGAAAAAGATGAAGAAAAGCCAATAAAATTACAAAAAAGTCGAGAGGAAAATCAAAATTTAACTATTAAGCATTTTCTTTGGCCTAGTTTTCGATTAGAAGATTTGGCATGTGTTAATAGATTCTGGTTTAATACAAATAATGGAAGTCGGTTTACTATGTTAAGAATTCGTATGTATACTTAAAAATTTTTATTTAATTGTTGAGAAATTCTTGGTTATAACCAAAAATTTCTCATTATTTATATTTTTTTTAACTATTTTTCAAATTTTAAGTTTTTATTGTTTTTTTTACTTATAATAATAATGAAGACTATTAATTAAAACTACAATCTATTATTAATTATTTCAAAATAATATAATTTTATAATTTAGGAGCAGTACTTTTATGTCCAAAAAACTATTTATTGGTTCATCGTCCTTTTCTAAAGAACAAACAGGATCTGTGGAATTTCAAATATCTAATTTAACTAATAGGGTTTTAAAACTGACAGATCATTTAAAATCGCATGACAAAGATTATTCATCTCAAAGAGGCTTATGGAAAATCTTGGGAAAACGTAAGCGTCTTTTGAGTTATCTATCACAAACAAATTTAACAAGTTATGAAAATTTGATAAATAAATTAAGTATTCGTAAACTAAAAATTCGTTAATTTTTTGAGTTTCTAACTATTTTTTTATAATGAATGAAAAGGAGCGTCATATATGACCATGCTTGCTATAAAAACAAAACCCATGATAGTAAGTATGGGTCCTCATCATCCATCAATGCATGGTGTTCTTCGACTTATGATTACTTTAGATGGGGAGAACGTTATTGATTGTGAACCTATATTAGGCTATTTACATAGGGGTATGGAAAAAATTGCTGAAAATAGAACAATTGTTCAATATCTTCCATATGTTACACGATGGGACTACTTAGCTACAATGTTTACAGAAGCTATAACTGTAAATGCACCAGAAAAATTAACAAATATTCAAGTTCCAAAAAGAGCTAGCTATATCAGAATTATTATGCTGGAATTAAGTCGTGTAGCTTCTCATTTATTATGGCTTGGTCCCTTTATGGCTGATATTGGTGCACAAACTCCTTTTTTTTATATTTCAAGAGAAAGAGAAATGATATATGATTTATTTGAAGCAGCTACAGGCATGCGAATGATGCATAATTATTTTCGTATTGGAGGGGTTGCTGTTGATTCACCTTATGGTTGGATAGATAAATGTTTAGATTTTTGTGATTATTTTTTACCCAAAGTTGATGAATATGAAAAACTTATTACACAAAATCCTATTTTTTTGAAACGCGTAGAAGGAGTAGGTATTATTGGAAGAGACGAAGCAATAAATTGGGGTTTATCCGGACCTATGTTACGTGCTTCAGGAGTTCAGTGGGATCTTCGAAAAGTAGATCATTACGAATGTTATGATGAATTAGATTGGCAGGTACAATGGCAAAAAGAAGGTGATTCATTAGCTCGTTATTCAGTACGCGTTGGAGAAATGAAAGAGTCTATAAAAATAATTCAACAAGCATTAAAATTAATTCCTGGTGGACCTTACGAAAATTTGGAAGCTCGAAGGCTTCAGCGAGGAAAAAAATCAGAATGGAATAATTTTGAATATCAATTTATTAGTAAAAAGCCCTCTCCTACATTCAAATTACCTAAACAAGAACATTATATTAGAGTAGAAGCTCCCAAAGGAGAATTAGGTGTTTTTTTAATGGGAGATGACAGTGTTTTTCCTTGGAGATGGAAAATTCGTCCACCCGGTTTTATCAATTTACAAATTCTTCCTCAATTAGTAAAAGGAATGAAATTAGCAGATATTATGACAATATTAGGTAGTATAGATATTATTATGGGAGAGGTTGATCGTTAAAATGATTTTTAATACCAATCTTAAAGAACAAGTTATTCATTTTTTGTATGCATTAAATTTATCTAAAGAATTTTTTAATTTCTTATGGATTTTTTTTTCAATTATTATTCTCTTGTTAGCAATCACAATAGGTGTATTAGTTTTAGTGTGGCTCGAAAGAAAAATATCTGCGGGAATACAGCAACGTATTGGACCTGAATATGCTGGTCCTTTAGGAATAATTCAAGCTTTAGCAGATGGTTTTAAATTATTATTAAAAGAAGATATTATTCCATCTAAAGGAGATTTTTGGTTATTTAATGTTGGACCGGCAATAGTTGTTATACCAGTATTTTTAAGTTATTTAGTAATTCCTTTTGGTCATAATATTATTTTAGCTGATCTTAATATAGGTGTTTTTTTTTGGATCGCTATTTGTAGTGTTGTTCCTCTTGGACTTCTTATGGCAGGATATGGATCTAATAATAAATATTCTTTTCTAGGTGGTCTTCGAGCAGCAGCTCAATCTATCAGTTATGAAATTCCTTTAGCTTTATGTGTACTATCTATATCTCTACGTGTGATTCGTTAAAATAAATTTTTAAATTTAAATTTAGTAAATAAGGTTTTTCTTATTTTAACTAAAAAAACTAAATTGTCATATGGGTAAAATAAAACAGCTTTTTAATTTGCAGTAATAAAATTTAATCCCATCCTCTATATACGAGAGTGAAAACATGCAAAACAAGGAAGCAATGTACCCCAGGTTGCAAATTAGTTATTGAAACCTGATAGCGGGAGCAAAAGATAAAATATATAAAAAATTTATTATTAGATTTTTATTATATCTAAAATCGAGTAAAAATAAATGGTTAGAAACACAAAAATACATAAAAGATTAGTATAAAATAATTTTATAGATAACAAACATTTATTAAAATATAATAAGGATTTAGCATTAGTAGAAATGCTTAAAAAGTATTTCCTTATAAAATCAATCTAAAGTATACTCCTATTTATTAAAACGGCATGACGATTAGGAACGAAGTAATCCTTTTACAATTATCATTTAAAATCAAAATATATTAACTAAACATTAGAGTTAGTACTAAAATAATTGTAGAGGCTGAGATAGATTCAAAAGCATTTATTATTATAGCAAACAGAATCTCATGGATTAAATTAATAATTTTTTTTAATAATAGAAATGAGACTTTGATTAAAATAACCATTGAGGAGCCGTATGACGCTAAAGTTTCATGTACGGTTTTGAAATAGAGATATTAACAGTAATGTTAAATCGACTATGATTATCTAATAGTTTAAGTACCGTTGATATTGTTGAAGCACAGTCAAAGTATGGTTTTTGGGGTTGGAATTTATGGCGTCAACCTATTGGTTTTTTAGCTTTTTTCATTGCGTCTTTAGCGGAATGTGAAAGATTACCTTTTGATTTACCAGAAGCAGAAGAAGAATTAGTTGCAGGTTACCAAACAGAATATTCAGGTATAAAGTTTGGATTATTTTATGTCGCTTCTTATCTAAATCTATTAGTTTCTTCATTATTTATAACAATTCTTTATTTAGGTGGATGGCATTTTTCTATTCCATTTATCCCAAATTCTAATTATTTAGAATGGGATTTTAATATTGGAACTAATCAAATTATTAACGTAATAATAGGAATTATTATTGTGCTAATTAAAGCTTATTTATTTCTATTTGTTTCTATTATGACAAGATGGACATTACCTAGAGTAAGAATGGATCAATTATTAGATCTAGGGTGGAAATTCCTTTTACCTATTGCGCTAGGTAATTTATTACTAACAGCTTCTTTTCAAGTTCTTTTATTATAAATATTTTAGCATATAAACTTATTTAATTTTTGAAAAGACAGAAAATAAAAAAAATCTATATATTTAAGGAATCGTTATTATATGTTTACTATGTTAAATAGACTTCAAAACTATAGTGAACAAGCAATACAAGCAGCACGATATATTGGTCAAGGTTTTATGGTAACTTTAGACCATATGAATCGTTTGCCAATAACTATTCAATATCCTTATGAAAAATTAATTCCATCTGAACGTTTTCGTGGACGTATTCATTTCGAGTTTGATAAGTGTATTGCCTGCGAAGTATGTGTTCGTGTATGTCCAATAAACTTACCAGTTGTTGATTGGGAATTCAAAAAAGATGTGAAGAAAAAACAATTGAAAAATTATAGTATTGATTTTGGAGTTTGTATATTTTGTGGAAATTGTATTGAATATTGTCCTACAAATTGCTTATCCATGACTGAAGAATATGAGCTTTCAATTTATGACCGTCATGATTTGAATTATGATCAAATTGCTTTAGGACGATTACCTATTTCTGCAATCGAAGATTCCACAATTCAAACTATTTCAAATTTAAGTTATTTAACTAAAGGAAGTACAGAAAGCCATTCGAATTCAAGAAATCTTACAAATTTTTTGGACTAAATTAAAAATATATGAATATATTTATATACATCTTTTTTTAATAATTTCAATTTTTTAATAAATAAATTATTTTTTTTAGTTAGTAAATAAAAATAATATAAAGAGGATTTAAATTTATTGTGAATATAATTGAATTATCTGAGCCACTTCATGAAATTATTTTTTTTCTTTTAGAAATAGGTATTATATTAGGAAGTTTGGGAGTAGTATTACTTACGAATATAGTCTATTCGGCGTTTTTTTTAGGATTAGTTTTTTTTTGTATATCTCTTTCATATTTCACATTAAATGCGGATTTTGTAGCTGCCGCACAAATTTTAATCTATGTCGGAGCTGTAAATGTTTTAATTGTATTTGCTGTAATGTTAATTAATAAACCACATTCTTCAAAAATTTTTCCCTCTTGGACTATAGGTGATAAAATTACTTTTTTAATTTGTTTAAGTCTTTTTTCGTTATTAGTCATTGTAATTTTGAATACACCATGGGCTGATATTACCCTAATTACAGAATCAAAACCTTTTTTAGAAATTCATTTTACAAAAAATGTTCAGCGTATTGGCTATCTTTTATTAACCCAATTTTTGTTGCCATTCGAACTTCTTTCTCTAGTTCTTTTGGTCGCGCTAATAGGCGCAATTGTTATAGCTCGTCGAGAAAATTTAATTGGAACAAATAAAAAGAAAGAGTTACAAATAGAAAAAAATCCTACAGTTTTTTGATTTTTTTTTGTTCATAAGGAGTTTTTCTCAATGCTGGAACATATACTTAATTTAGGTGCTTATTTATTTTGTATTGGTATTTTTGGGTTAATTACAAGTCGGAATATGGTTCGAGCACTTATGTGTCTAGAATTAATTTTTAATGCTGTTAATATAAATCTTATAACTTTTTCTAATTCCTTTGATACTCAAGAAACAAAAGGTGAAATTTTTGTTATTTTTATTATAGCTATTGCAGCCGCTGAGGCAGCTATTGGATTAGCTATTGTTTTAGCTATTTATCGTAATAAAAATTCAACTCGTATTGATAAATTCAATTTGTTAAAATGGTAATTAAGTTACTTAGTTGTTAAAAAAGTATATAATTATATATATTTTTTTACTAATCTCAAAATTTTTTTTGATTAAAAAAAAATTTCCATATAATAATATTATATTATAACTTTACTAAATTTAAGGCTTTTAACAATATATTGGAGTTTAAAAATTTAATGGCACATTCAGTAAAAATTTATGATACATGTATTGGTTGTACCCAATGTGTAAGAGCGTGTCCTACAGATGTATTAGAAATGGTACCTTGGGATGGATGTAAAGCTAATCAAATTGCTTCTGCTCCTAGAACAGAAGACTGTGTTGGTTGTAAACGATGTGAATCTGCTTGTCCAACTGATTTTTTGAGTGTACGTGTTTATTTAGGAGCTGAAACTACGCGGAGCATGGGTCTAGCATACTAAGCAGAAAAAAAGAAAAGAAAATTTTAAGTATTTTTTTGCCCATACTCAAAATTTGAGTATGGGGTTTTTTATTCAAAGTTTTTCTATTTTTATTATGAGTAATTTTCCTTGGCTAACTATAATTGTTCTTCTACCTGTATCTGCGGGTTTTATAATTCCATTATTTCCTATCAAAGGAAATAATATTATTCGATGGTACACCTTAGGTGTTTGTTTATCAGAATTTCTTTTAATCACTTATGTATTTTGTTATCATTTCAAATCTGACAATCAATTTATTCAATTAAAAGAAGATTATAATTGGATTAATTTCCTTGATTTTCATTGGAGATTAGGAATCGATGGTCTTTCAATTGGACTTATTTTATTAACAGGTTTTATTACTACTTTAGCTACTTTAGCTGCTTGGCCCGTTACTCGAAATCCACGATTATTTTATTTTTTAATGCTCGCAATGTATAGTGGTCAAGTTGGATTATTTGCTTCTCAAGATATTTTACTTTTCTTTTTTATGTGGGAATTGGAATTAATTCCAGTTTATTTACTTTTGTGTATATGGGGAGGAAAAAGACGGTTATATGCTGCTACAAAATTTATTTTATATACAGCAGGTGGTTCCATTTCTATTTTAATGGGAGCATTAAGTATGGGATTTTATGGCTCTAATCAATTAACATTGGATTTACAAAGTCTATCTAATAAATCGTATCCTATAGAATTAGAAATAATATTATACTTAGGGTTTTTTATTGCATATGCTGTCAAATTACCAATATTTCCTTTACATACTTGGTTACCAGATACTCATGGAGAAGCACATTATAGTACATGTATGCTTTTAGCTGGAATACTTTTAAAAATGGGAGGATATGGAATAATTCGAATTAATATGGAATTACTACCTCATGCTCATTCCATTTTTGCGCCATGGATTGTAATAATAGGAGCACTGCAAATTGTTTATGCAGCACTTACTTCTTTTAGTCAACGTAATTTGAAACGAAGAATTGCTTATTCCTCAATTTCACATATGGGTTTTGTACTTATTGGCATTGGGTCTATGACAGATTTAGGTCTTAATGGAGCTGTTTTACAAATGATTTCTCACGGATTAATTGGTGCTGCACTTTCTTTCCCAGCTGGAATAAGTTATGATAGAACACGGACTCTTTTTCTCGATCGAATGGGAGGAACAGCTATTTATATGCCTAAAATATTTACTATGTTTAGTAGTTTTTCACTGGCATCATTAGCATTACCTGGAATGAGTGGGTTTTTAGCAGAATTTTTAATTTTTTTAGGGATAGTTATTAGTCACAATTATTCGTTTAATTTTAAAGTACTTATTACAATAATAGAAGCAATTGGAATAATATTAACTCCTATTTATTTATTATCCATGCTACGGCAAATGTTTTATGGATATAAATTTTCTAAATTTTTAATTTTTTCTAATATGGATATGGATGCAGGACCACGCGAAATTTTTATTTTAATTTGTTTAATTTTTCCTGTTATAGGTATCGGAATTTATCCTAATTCAGTTTTATTTTTATGGAACAGTAAAATCAATTTTATTTTATCTAAATTTATTTTTTAAGCTTATAAAAAAAAATAATATTTAATCTCATTAAGACTTTATCGTAATAAATTTTTTTTAATTAATTAAATTTATTTCAAATAGTTAAATGAGAAAATAATTTTATATCATTTAACTATTTGAAATAAATTTAATTTTTTAACTTTTAATAACGTATTTAAACTATAAAATATATTAGATTTTTAAATTAAAAAATTCTATTTTTAATAAATAAGTATAATAAAAAATATATTTGTATTTAAATACCGCCACTCGGACTCGAACCGAGATGCGTTAGCACTGCTTCCTAAGAGCAGCGTGTCTACCAATTTCACCATGGCGGCTTATTAAGAAATAATATAACATAATTTATATTAAAAGGTCAATCTTTTTTATGAAATAAAAAAAAATATGTAAACTTTTTTTAATTAACGAAATTTAAAAAAAATTTAATGGGGCATAGCGTAGTTTGGTAACGTACCATCTTGGGTGATGGATATCGTGGGTTCAAATCCCACTGTTCAAAAAAAAATATAAAATTTCTAAATTTTTTATTTAAATATTTAAGATAGTTTCATTTATTTTTAACTAAATGAAACTATCTATTTCTTATTAAATATATTTTTTGTTATATATTTTTGGTTTTTTTACAAAAAATTTAATTTTATGTTAAATCCGTTACTTTTTTAAATTTTTTTTAGTAAAATTACAGTAAATATACTTTTGTTCTTATTTCTTCGATTTTTATTTATTTTATTAAAATTTTTATTTATATTCTATTATTCAGATGGTTTAGAATTTTTGTCATTTGTTATGTAATAGAAGCTTTTCGAACGGCCTGTTAAAATAGATTGAGCTAACGAAAAAGCTTTTAATCTAGCTTGATTTGCTTTTTCTTTCCATATAGTTTCACGAATTTTTTTTTTCGACTTAGAAGTACGTTTTTTTGGAACTGCCATAAATAAAAATTCCTTTTAATTGTAGTTTTTTAAATATTTTTTTAATTTATATTTCATTTTTTATTTTTTAAATTTTTTTATATATATTTTATTTATTTATATAATTCTTTTCCATCTAAACAAATAGAATCTACTATAAATCGAGCTGAAATTTGTCGATGTCCAAATTTACGTCTTGTCTTTTTTTTGGAATTCATTTTATAAACAGTAATTTTGTTTTCAAGATGCGAATGTAAAATTCTTCCTTTTACTATTGCATTTTTTAACCAAGGTTGCCCAATACTAATAGTAGTTTTATTACGAATCATTAATACTCGATAAATTAATATTTTAGTATTGGAACCTAAATTTTTTGGTTTTAATGGAGCAAAATGTCGAATATCATAAAATCTTCCTGGTTCTACTCGGAGCTGCTCACCTCCGGTTTCAATAATGGCGTATGTATTCATTATAAAATTTATTGTAAATGAAAAAAAAATTATTATAAATTGAAAAAAAGGAAATTAATTAAATTTAATAAATAAAATAATTAATTTTAATTATTTTAATTTTTGTAAAACTTTTCTAAAACAAATTTTCAATACTATTAAAAATATATATCTCTTAGTTTAGAAACCATATATAATATCTTATTACTTTAATAATAATAAATAAATTTTTTTTAATTTATCTGATGTAATAATTTATTTTTTTTTTATAAATTTGTAAAGTAATTTTAATTAAATTTTTTGATAGGTAGGATAAAAATCCTAAACTTTTTCTTTGTTTTTAAGTCTATTTTTTTCTTAATCTAGTTGATTATAAACTAGAAATTAAAAAAAAATAAGATTTTTTTATTATATAAAAAATTTATTTATGGAATTTATATATCAATTTGTTTGGATTGTACCTCTTCTTCCGTTTCTAGCATCTGTTCTAATAGGATCAAATTTACTTTTTTTTCCAAAATCGACTAAAAGTCTTCGTCATGTATGGGCTATTCTTAGTATATTATTATTAATTATAGTTATGATTTTCTCTCTTACTATTCTACGACAACAACTTATTGATGATACTATCCATCGATATTTATGGTCTTGGATTTTAGATAAGCAGATTGATTTCAAACTAGGATTTTTAATTGATCCACTTACTTCTATTATGTTAGTTTTAATTACTACTGTAGGAGTTCTTGTTATGATTTATAGTGATAGTTATATGTCCCATGATCAAGGGTATGTAAGATTTTTTGCATATTTAAGTCTCTTTACTGCTTCAATGCTAGGTTTAGTACTTAGTCCTAATTTAATTCAAATTTATATTTTTTGGGAATTAGTAGGAATGTGTTCTTACTTACTAATAGGTTTCTGGTTTACACGACCTAGTGCAGCTAATGCTTGTCAAAAAGCTTTTATAACAAATCGTATAGGAGATTTTGGATTATTATTAGGTATTTCAGGTTTTTATTGGCTGACTGGTACTTTTGAATTTGAAACTTTATTTAAGCGATTTAATGAATTAGTTATTAATAATGAAGTTAATTTATATTTTGCAAGCTTATGTGCACTTCTTTTATTTCTAGGGCCAATTGCAAAATCTGCCCAATTTCCACTGCATGTTTGGTTACCCGATGCTATGGAAGGACCAACTCCAATTTCTGCTTTAATACACGCTGCAACGATGGTAGCTGCAGGTATTTCTCCAATAGCTCGATTATTTCCTCTTTTTCAAGTTTTACCCTATGTAATGAATATTATTTCTTGGATAGGAGCAATAACTGCTTTATTAGGAGCCACTATTGCTCTTGCTCAAAAGGATCTTAAAAAAGGGCTAGCTTATTCTACAATGTCTCAATTAGGCTACATGATGTTAGCGTTAGGTATAGGTTCGTATCAAGCAGGTTTATTTCATTTAATAACACATGCTTATTCAAAAGCTTTATTGTTTCTTGGGTCTGGATCAGTTATTCATTCTATGGAATCAATTGTCGGGTACTCTCCTAGTAAATGTCAAAATATGGCTTTTATGGGTGGCTTAAGAAAATTCATGCCAATTACGGGAATAACTTTTCTTATAGGTACATTTTCTCTTTGTGGTATCCCCCCTTTTGCTTGTTTTTGGTCCAAAGATGCAATTATTACAGATAGTTGGTTATATTTTCCAGGTCTTGGATGGATATCCTGGATTACAGCAGGATTAACCGCATTTTATATGTTTCGTATTTATTTTTTAACTCTCGAAGGATATTTAAGAGCGAATTCAAACCAAATATCTTTTATTTATCCTGTATCAATATGGGGAGATTTACAATTAAATAATCAAAAATTAGAGTTTATTTCAAAAAATTTAAATAATAAATCTAATAAATTTTTTGAAATAAATGAATATACTAATAATAATAGAGAATTTTTCGAAAAAGATGTATATCCTAAAGAATCAGACAAGAAAATGTTATTTCCTTTAATAATATTAACACTACCTACCTTATTTGTTGGTTTTTTAGGTGCTCCTTTTCCACAAGGACAACCTGGATTTGATTTATTATCTCAATGGTTATATCCACTTTTTAAAAATTCTTCTGAACTAACTTCTGGAAATTGGTCAGAATTTGGATTAAATGCTATTAATTCATTAAGTATAGTTTTTATCGGAATATTTATTGCTTTTATTTTATATGGACCTATTTCATTTTTTCCACGAAGCTTAGAAAAAAATTTTGAGTTTTTATTAAAAAAAAATTTAAATCCTTTTCTTTCTTTCATATATAATTGGTC